TGTAATAATGAGAAAGATTTCTGCATATACGCACAAATCGGTCGATAAGATGAGAATCAGAGAAATCGGCCCAGGTCGACTTACTGATGGGATGCCCTAATGCGTTACAAAACCGCGCCTTAGTCAATGATCCAATCAGATGAATAATTGGAACGGTCGTATCGACCTTCTTCATAGAATTACCTATTAGAAATGAATTTTCTAGCATTTGACTCCGTACCAACAAAGAATTTAGTCGCACACCGGAAAGATATCCCAAAAAGTTAATAGCGTACTTGCCTAAGGATAGGTGGTTTAGCTTAACCCTTCCTGGTTGAGAAGACACGTGAAAATGCCATTGCCATAAACCGACAAGGTAATATTTCCATTTATTCATCAGAAGAGGCGTATACTTTGAAGCCAAAATGGATTTTCCTTGATATCTAACATAATGCATGAAAGGATCCTTGAACAACCCTAAGATATCCTGAAAATCTTTAGCAAAGACTTCGACAAGATGTTCGACTTTTCCATAGAAATACATTCGCTCAACGAGGACTCGAGAGGATGTTGATTGTAAATGAGACGATTGGTTACAGAGAAAAAAGAGGATGGATTCATATTCATATACATGAGAATTATATAGAAACAATAACAATCTTGGATTACTTTTTAAAAAAACAGAAATAGAGTTCTTTGGAGTAATAAGACTGTTCGAATTAAAATACTCGTGGAGAAAGAATCGTAATAAATGTAAAGAAGAGGCATCCTTTACCCAGTCGCGAAGGGTTTGAACCAAGATTTCGGGACAAATGGGGTGGGGTATTCGTACATCTAACACATAATTTAAATGGGACAATTTATCCTCGAAAAAAGGAAATATTGAATGAATTGATTGGAAATTAGGCGATTTTTCAATTTCTTTCCCTTCTAAATAAGCTACCAACCGTAGGGAAAATGGAATTTCCACCACGGCAGCAAATACCTCTGATATAATTTGAGAATACAACTTATTGTTGTGCCCAATAATTGGATTTTGATTCGAATCATTAGCAGCAATAGCAATACTCAAATTAATCCGTTGATACATTCTAGTAATTAACCGTTTCACACTTAGCGAACTAGATTTATTGTCATAAAACCCACCTTCCAATGACATCATCGAGCTATTTAAACCATGATCATGAGCAAGTACATAAATATACTCCCGAAAAAGAAGTGGGTATAGGAAGTCGTGTTGTTGAGATCTATCTAGTTCTAAATATACTTGAAATTCCTCCATTTTAAATTCGATTAAAAACAAAGGTAAGGGATTTAGTGCGCGATCAAACGATACATAGTGCGATACGGTGAAAACAAAGTATTGTAGTAAAAAAAGTAGATACCTTGAAAATGGGTAGACCCATCACTGGATTCTCTATCCTCTCATTTTGAGTTAATTTAATTGGTTTATGTTTGTTATAGTTATAGTATAACTAAGTGGTTAGAAACCCTTTATTTTTTCACTCCAATCGCTCTTTTGATTTTGGAAAAAAAAACAACTATATTTATCAATATACTGCTTCTTCTACACATTCAGCTACAACCCATAATAGGGACTCGCTAATACTTAGGACTCATTAAATAAATCGATAATCCCCTCATGGGAAAACCTTTCCCCGTGTTAGGAACTAATATCTTTTTAACGTTTAATTAGATCGGATAATCATTCAAATTCAGAACCGAAGCTCGTTACTTTTTGTTTCCCTATAATTGGAACCCTAGGGCTCTATCCATTTATTCACTCGACCCAACTCTTAATTCAATTAATTTTGTTCCGCGCCAAGAATTCAAACTTGGTTTTATAGCGATTGAACAAGAATAAAATATTCTCAAAATTATCCATTGATACGACATGCTGTTTTTTCCATTCATTCCTTTCAGGATCAGTCGCGGTCTTACAAACTCTCCCGAAGATTTGGACGAATTCTTTGCTTCATAGAAATGTGTAAAAGATGCTAGCCGTACTTAAAAGCCGAGTACTCTACCGTTGAGTTAGCAACCCAAATAATTCGAATGGGTAGATAGAATCGGAATAAAAATAAATAAAAAAAATGGAATTTCACAACGGAATCAAAAAATGAAATTAGCAAGAACTCGAATCAAAAAATTTCTAATCGATTCTGAACATAAAAAAAAGACAACCAAACCTATGGAACGGAGATAAATAGGCCCATTTCTCCATGAAAAAATTATATTTGTTCAATACAATATTGTCAATATGACATTGAATATTGAATAGCAAGATTAATAAAATCCTAAAAAAAAATACAATGACAAAAACAAAAAGAGTTAATTGGTTAGTTATTAAATTGAATTCAAATCCAAATAACAAATCAAATTATAAAATTATATAAATTTTAAAATTATATATTAATAAATAGATATTTATATATTAATAATTAGAATATTAATTTAATAATTATATATTAATAAATAGATATAATAAATATGGAAATTAATAAATAATATCTAAAGAATTAGATAAATAAAAAACTTTAAGAATACTTTTTTAGAAAAAGACTTAAAAAAAAACCGAAAAGAAATAGGTCTGAATAGAACAAAAGGGGGGATAGTAAAGAAAAAATTATACAAAACTAGATAAAGCGCATCCACACCCTCTTTTGTTGTTCTATTCCTTAATAGAATTTCGTTTGATTAAGACTAAGTTCTGTAAAAACCCCCGCTTTCTGTGAAATATCATGAACGGTTCCTGTAGGTTGAGCGCCCTTGGCAAGGAAATATAGAATAGCAGGAACATTTAAATGGGTTTGATTATTTATCGGATCATAAAAACCCACTTTCCGAAGATCTCTTCCTTCTCTTCGGGATCGACCATCAATTGCAACGATTCGATAAACGGCTCATTGGGATAGATATAGATGAACAGTACCCCCCCTAGAAACGTATAAGAAGTTTTCTCCTCGTACGGCTCGAGAAAAACAAAATGGTTAGGATTAGAAGTGATAGTTATGTCTATGTATAGAATTAGAATGTCAAATAGATCTAGAAAAAAATAAAATCAATTAGAGATTTAAGTTATTCTTTTTTTTGTTTCTTTTTCATTTTCAAAAGAAACAAAAAAAGCATTCGTACTCTCATAACTCAAGTTAGATAAGTTTCAAAGCCCATCCGAAAATCCTTAGGCATTTCCTTTTTTGAGCGGTCTCAAGCCCCTTTTTTGTTTGTCTCGTTTCGAATCGAATCTATTTTTGGATTGGATTGAATTGTTGAGACAATTGAAAAATGGTATTTCCTTGTTCCAGGATCCTTTAGCTTTGCTTTGAATCATTAGGTTTAGACATTACTTCGGTGATCTTTAACGTTTTTTATTTTATTTTTTATTTTTAAAAATGGCAGCAACACACCCTTTTTGATTTCTTTCTATCAAAGAATCATACGAACAATTGATTCCTACAGGATACACTTTTCTTTTGGTAGAAAAAGTTTTCACAATTCCAACAAATTTTTCCCTTGCTTTTGGATTTCAAAATTGCTCGAATCAGATCCTTTCGATTTCTATATCGAAAATTGACTTACGAAGTTTTTTCCAACTTATTGATTCGTATTAACCCTAGATCCTTGCCCCTGAGAAATGAATAAATACTTTATACTCGAGCTCCATCCTGTACTAGTTCCATTACCCCCCCAAAAAAACTTGAGGATTCTAATAGAACAGAAGAAAAAATGTCGAGCCAAGAGCCCATTCATATAAAATCGAAAACGGTGGATGTAAAAAACAAATCCACAGCGGATCATGTCCTTCAAGTCGCACGTTGCTTTCTACCACATCGTTTCAAACGAAGTTTTACCATAACATTTATCTAGTTTGGAATCGGTATGTAATTGATTCCAGTATGGAATCATGAATAGTCATTGCTTCGGTCGATACACAGCCTTTTTTCCTTGTATATGAAGGGAATATTTAGGTTGTTAGTCATTCATTCGGAATCCTGAAATGCAAGAACAAATCAGAATTACAAAAATGGGCGATTTCGGGATCTATCAGATTAGACTGAACAATTTTTGTTGGAAGTAATTATGTATATTGTATGTTAAATATTTAACAGAAAGATAAGGGCTAACAAATCTTAAAAAAGCCAAAGGACATTGTCTCTGAAATAGAAGGATAGCAATCCATGCATATAAGCCTTTCCTCAAATTATGCGCCGTTTCTTTGGCTTAGGCTTCAGATTCAATAATCTTTCCCCAAATTCAAAATAAAGTAAATAGACTATATGAATCACCCCCGTCTCAATTGTTATTCCAGAGATTTACAATTATTCATTAAAAAAAAGCCCAAGAAAAAATACCGAAAAATTGGGGTTAGAATCAAAGAGCCTCCATTCCATATGGAGCGGGATTATTGGTTAATGAGATTTGGACCGACACCGATATTCAAATCGGTATCTTTCTCTTTCATTGCTCACTAACTCTTATCTACTCCCACCCCGAATTCTTTCTGTGGGAATCCTAAAAAAAAAAAGATCCCTTTTTATTTAATTTTACGGGATGCTAGACTATTTTGTATAAATAAGGGCCCAGATTAAGTCATTGTTTCCTTTCTAATTTGTTGTTTTTTATTTTAATCTAACCTAGTCTTACTTAAGAGACTTAATCCCGAATTCAATCAGTACCAGGAATACCCTCTTGGTTAGAATTCCGAAATGAAAAGAGAATAATTGGGACTGTAAAAAGATAGGAAAGGGGAGGCTTTCGCATTTCGATTTAGAATGGATCTTTGAAAATTCAAGAAAATTCAACTCGAGGGGGGGCGTAAGACTTTTCTACGAAACTCGCTTAAATATGTAAAGTGAATGAAAGAGGGGGGCATACGCAAAAACGCCCATCCAACGTTTTTTAATTAAAACTCTTCTCTTGTTCTTGTGATCGATGTTCCCGCTTGCGGGGACCACAAATGAATTCAATTCATATTATTTGAATTCGATTCAATTTGTGAAATAAAGATCTGGGTGAGAAAAGAATTTTTTTAATTAGAAAAAAGACGTACACGTATATTTTATCAATAATTATACTTTAGAGGGTTGCTCAAAAAGGGAATTGAAAATTTTTATTCTGCCTGGTCTGGGACGGAAGGATTCGAACCTCCGAATACCGGGACCAAAACCCGTTGCCTTACCGCTTGGCGACGCCCCATTTCAATTTCGATTTGGTACTAATAAAGAGTACCTTTGGTACTGGCTGTTCGTCAATTCCAGTCCAAAGCCCTAAAATTAGATTATGGTTTTAGTGTTAGGATTTTGACACGTGTAGGTGTAAAATACAACTTAATTTATTGATCATTACATAGAATTCAATTAAGATATTGTATGAAAGTATGATTTCTTCAATTCTCACACGAGAATAGAAGTATTTTTGTTTTGATTGGGTCGGTTCCAAGAAGTTTTTTTTGTCTACCTTACTTTTTTTCTTCATTTTTATCTTATATCGATAAGATATTAATAACTCAATCATAATAAAATTATCTCCAAGAACAAAATGTTTGTTATGCTTAATATCTTTAGTTTAATGTATATCTGTCTTAATTCTGCCCTTTATTCGAGTAGTTTTTTATTCGCCAAATTACCCGAGGCCTACGCTTTTTTGAATCCAATTGTAGATGTTATGCCAGTAATACCTGTTCTATTTTTTCTCTTAGCCTTTGTTTGGCAAGCTGCTGTAAGTTTTCGGTGAGATCTTTAATATTGTGTTAGAAAAATTCATGATTTATTCGAGTGATTTATTCGAGTTTGAAAAAAAAAAATTCTAACAATTAATAAATAAGAGCAGATGAGTCTTACAATATGAACGAACCCCGCCTCAATTCAACCAATGAAATTCTTGGGGAACTGCGATCCATTTTGATCCCCCCATTTGCTATTTGTTGATTATGACCCTTTTTCACTGAAACCATCTTATATTAGAGCCTATCAAAATGTCGAATTCTAATTGTGTGAATTTAATTTATGAAAACGATTTTCTATTTAGAGAATCAAATTCGAAAAATAAAAAGAACTTCATTTCTTGATGTCAAAATTGGATATGTAGTATAAAAATAGAGAATCTATTCTCTTTTTCCCCAAAAACCTGATTTGGAGATTGTGTAATGCTTACTCTCAAACTCTTTGTTTACACCGTAGTGATATTCTTTGTTTCGCTCTTCATCTTCGGATTCCTGTCTAATGATCCAGGTCGTAATCCCGGACGCGAAGAATAAAAAAAAAAAGTAAGGGGTTGCTTACTTTATTCGTATAAATGTTCTTAGGATTTTTTGATTCCCTGTTATGTTACTATTAAAAAAAGTCAAAGTGTTCGCTAAAGTTTAATTTGAAAGATACCAAGCCATCGACCGAAACGGAAAGAGAGGGATTCGAACCCTCGGTACGAATAACTCGTACACCGGATTAGCAATCCGACGCTTTAATCCACTCAGCCATCTCTCCTAATTGAAAAAAAAAAAAAAAAAAAATAATAATAATAATTACTATGTTACATTACACAAAAAATAATGCTTGAAAAAAGCCCGTCTTTACTTGATTTTCTATCTTTACTTTCTATATTCTCTTCTAGAGAGTATAGAAAGTAAATTGATTAGATAGCTCATAGAAAATCTAGATTCTAGATTATAGAATTTCTTTTTTTTTTATTGTCTTTTGTATATATAAATAGATATCACTTTTATCAGCAATTCCATTTCTATCATTTTTAGAAAATTAAAATAAAGAAAGCATTCGAAAGAGATAAAATAGAAAAAAAAAAATAAAGAAAAGAATATCTCTTTAATTTCGTTCAACAGGGCCTTTTTTCTTTCCCCTTCCACGGCCTGGTCAGTACCCAGCCCAGCCGGGCCTTTTTTTGTTCTAATGAACCATACCGCTGAACCGTAGCGTAGAAAGGGTGCGAACCATACCATAAAAAAACGATTTATTTGGATTTGATTTGAAAACCAAAAAATGAAATACGTGTTATTGTATTCAAAGGAATAATAAATTCCAAAGAAGAACTATTTCCATTCTTTTCTTTTGATTGAATCAGGAATCAAAGTTTGTATTTGGTGTGTGAATAAAAGTTATTTTGCCGAGCCATATCTGTCAAAATTCGTCCAACAAAAGAAATTGTTTTGAATTATTAAATTTAGTTATTTAAACGAAATAACTCCTCCTTTCCGAATTGCACTAGGACTCCATTATTTTGAATTTCTGTCCTATCTTGATTACATCTGATTCTCTTGTTCGACAAAGGGTCCTTTTTATACAATAATCGCATTGTAGCGGGTATAGTTTAGTGGTAAAAGTGTGATTCGTTCAATTAATCCCTTAATAGTTAAGGGGTCCTTCAGTTTAATTGATATTCCAATCAAAAACTTTATTTCTTAAAAGGATTTAATTTGAATCCTTTCACTCTAAAATGAAAATCAAAGATTCGGGGAAAAATATCCGTTCTCGTGATTTGTATTCAAGAGTCAATTCGAAATTGACAATT